GAATTGTATAGGAACCGAAATAGTCTTTTATTTTCTTTTGAAAAAACATAACTAAATTTATTCGGAGTAATGAGACTATTCCAATTATGATATTCGTAAAGAAAGAATCGCAATAAATGCAAAAAGGGAACATCTTGGATCCTGCATTGAAGTATTTGAATCAAGATTTCCATATGGATGGGATGGGGTATTAGTATATCTGAGACATAATTTAAATGCGAGAATTTGTCCTCTAAAAAGGGAAAAATGGAATGAATAGATCGTAAATTATGAGATTTTGGTATTTCTTTTTCTTCGAAAGAAGAAACTAATCGCAGCGAGAATGGAATTTCTACAATAACTGCAAAACCCTCAGATATCATTTGAGAATAAAAATGAGAATAAAAAAAAAATTTATGGTTATGCCCAACGAATCGATTTTGGTTAGAATCATTAACCGAATAAATCAAACAATTCTGTTGATACATTTGAGTAATTAAACGTTTCACAAGTGCTGAACTAGATTTATTGTCATAACCCAAAATTTCCACAAGTTCGTAAAGAATCGAACCATTTAAACCATGATCATGAGCAAGTGCATAAATATACTCCTGAAAGAGAAGCGGATATAGGAAGTGGTGTTTCCGAGATCTATCCTTTTCTAAATATCCTTGCAATTCTTCCATTTACATTTCTACTTGAACCAGAAGCAGGAGGCATTTCTTGGGTTATCAAATGATACATAGTGCAATATGGTCAGAACAGGGTATGTATGTATTATGTATATAATAAGAAAAAAATATATACCCCGGAAACAAGGAGTCCAATCAACAAATCTTTTTCCTCTCCTTTTCTATCCAATTGATTTATCTTCGTTATAATTCCAAGAGGATAAAAAATCTTTTATTTTTGCAACCCCATCGCTCTTTTGACTTTGGAACAAATTCTTTTTATCAATATACTGTTTCTTCTACACATTCGTCTCCAATCCATAATAGAGAATAGTTAGGATTCATAAAAAAAAAAGAATCAATGGTCCACTCACAAGAGAACCCCTTCCCGCACCAGGCACTAATTTATTTTTAACGTCTAATTAGATCGGGTAATCATTCAAATTAAGAATATAAGCTCGTTGCTTTTTTTTACCAGAATTAGAGCCGTAGGGCTCTATCCATTTATTCACTAGACCCAACTGTAAATGTGAATTTCTTTTGTCCTCCTCCAAAAATCAAAACAAAATTTTGGAATGATCCGGTAAGGATCAATTTCCAATTCTACTTAAAATAAGAAATTGAATTCATTTTCTTATTATTACGACATGCTGTTTTTTCCATTCATTACCTTTCAGGATCAGTCGTGGTCTTATAGACTCTACCAATAGTCTGGACGAATTCCTTGCTTCATCCAAATGTGTAAAAGATCATAGTCGCACTTAAAAGCCGAGTACTCTACCGTTGAGTTAGCAACCCAAATAAATATGATATATGGATACGATCGAAATAAAAAAAAAATCAATTGAATTGCACTGCACAACCCCGCCAAAACATTGAACTAGCAAGAAATCGAAAAGAAAGATTTTATGATCAATTAGAAAGACCAAAATACCAAAATAGGCAGATCAGATTAAAAACAACGGATTCCCAATAGAAATGTAAAAATTTACAGACTACCCGTTTTTCTCAAATTTTATTGGTTTTCGTTGAGAAAATACGTCTTATATAACAGTAAATCCGACAAAACCATCATTTGACTGAAGTGAAAGAAAAAACCAATATGGGGTGGGGATAAATAGATCCATTTATCTACGATCGCATTATATTTGTTTGATACAATATTGTCAATATGAAAATGAATGGAATGTTAAGAAAACAAATTAATAAGTAAATAAAATAAGGACTTGTGTTGGATTGGCACAACATAAATAAGAAATTTAGATGAAAAAAATAAGGAAGAGGTAAAGAAAAAATTCTCGGGTTTATTCAATCAATAGAGGTACAATAAGCAAAATGAACCTTTTGTTTGTTGGTGGATTCCCACAACAAGAAAATAAATAAATGAATAGAACAAGAAAAGGGCAAATTGTGGGTAAATAATTACACAAAAATAGATAGTAATTACCCTCCCCCTTTTTATTCATTAATTTTGTTTTTTCCTTTAATTAACTCTAAGTTCTTTCTTTAAATAATTCTGCCTTCCTTAAAATATCATGAACAGTTCCTGTAGGTTGAGCGCCTTTTTCAAGGAAATATAGAATAGCAGGAACATTTGAATAAGTTTGATTCTGTATCGGATCATAAAAACCCACTTTTCGAAGATCTCTTCCTTCTCTTCGAGATCGAACATCAATTGCAACGATTCGATAGATCGCTCATTGGGATAGATGTAGATAAACAATGCCCCCCCAGGAAACGTATAGGAGGTTTTCTCCTCATACGGCTCGAGAAAAAATGATTCTAATTTCTGTATATAATGACAAATGGATCCATAAAATTATGGATTAGACTATGATTTGAGTCGTTTTTTTGTTCTTCCTTACAGAAAAAAAGAAATATCATTCCTACTCATAACTCAAGTTGGGTAATTCTGAAAGAATTCGAAGGGAAATCCTTAGACATTTATTGAGCCGTCTCTAACCTTTTTGTTTGTCTCGTCTCGAATCTATTTTTATTCCCCACTCTAATCTAATTATTGAGACAATTGAAAATAGTGTTTCCTTGTTCCGGAATCCTTTTTCTTTGCTTTGTGAAATCATTGGGTTTAGACATTACTTCGGCGATCTTTACTCCTTTCAAAATGGCAGCAACGTACCTTTTGTTTTTTGTTATTTCTTTCTATGAAAAAATAATACGAACGATTGATTCCCTTGTGATAAATTTTTCATCGAAATAGTCTTACCAATTCTGACAAATTTTACTTTTTTTTTTCATTTTTATTTCAAACTTGTTCGAATTTGAACCTTTCGATTTATATATTGAGGATATATTTACAAAGTTGGTCTAACTTATTAATTTAATTGTCACTAACCCTAGATTTTCCCCCCGATAAATGAATCAATACTTTCTGCTCGAGCTCCATCATGTACTATTACTATTTAACAACCCAACACAACACAAATTAGGTTACTAGGAGGAACAGAACAAACTATGTCGAGTCAAGAGCATCTTCATTCCTATAGAAAATGGTGGATGTAAGAATCCACAGCCGATCATGTCCTTCAAGTCGCACGTTGCTTTCTACCACATCGTTTCAAACGAAGTTTTACCATAACATTCCTCTAATTTAATTTCAAACCGGTATGGAATTGATTCAATATGGAATCATGAATAGTCATTGGCTCAACCAGTATATAATAGTCTATACTTTCTATCTATGGATAGATAAATATTTATCCGGAAAGGTCTTAGAAAGAATTTAATTTATTTAATAACCCCCCATTTTATCATATGAATGAAACAGATTTCTAATTCTAAAAAAGACGAATAAACGAGTTTACTTAAGTCTTATTTACATCTTCAACAGATTGCTCAGGACGGTCAATCACGAAAGATCCCATTTTTCTCGAACAAATGAATTAGAAACCTCAAAAGAGGGGCCATAAATGGATTTCCAATCCCGAAACAAAAAATCAGTTATTAACTAAATATAAGCTATTCCAATGACTCGAAAAGGTCGGAAGTTTCTCTATAATATGGATTTCTCGCACTTCTTCGAGTACCAAGGGCTCATAAAAAATAAAGTCAAAATAAAAAGAGTTTAAAGAACCTCTGACTTAAACATCATGGCTGGAAAACATATTTCCAGTCATGACCGAATTTGATCTTTAATTCAATAAACAAGTCGACACAATCAGAATGCATGGTTAAAAATTTTTAGCAGATATTTCATTCACTAAGAGGACGCTAATTTTACCATGTCCAATTGAATTATCTCTGGTTTAATTTAAACCAGAGAGATAGATTGAGAATCCAATTTATTTGTTTTCATGAGTATAGAATAGAAAAGGTCTCGTGTAAGATTTAGTCGTTATTCTTTCTTTCATCTGAAAGAGAAAATCAGAATAAAGAATCAGAAGAATCTAATCTTTTCGTATCCATTATATACAATGAACAATTGTTACCGGGGGTAATCATGAATATTTAAGGAATCACAGATCCTTTTGACTTAACCGAAGAGTCGTTGTTACTGAAATAGAACAATACAATAACAATATATAATATATATCATATAGCCATAGGCCTTGTTCATTTTATACAGATTTTTTATTTCAGGTTCAAGAATCTTTTCATCAATTCCATAAAATCAAGTAGATGGAATATATAAATTTCCATCCATTACATTACATTGATTTACAATTATCATTTGAACCAGATTAAGATACAAAATAAAAAAATGGAATCCAGATCAATTCATTTTTCCTATTTTTTTTCACCCTGCTTTAGAAGTTTTAATACGAACGATGAAATTAGTACCAAAAACTACCGACTCTTTAGTCTCCACATAGAATGTGTAATTTAGATACATCATTTATTTTCTTTAGGCTTTTGTTGGGGGAAGATAATAGAAAGGCCTTTTTTCACATTTCGATTCAGAATGCATTATGTAAGAATTCCCATTTCATGGATATGGGACATAAAGTTTTCCTAAGTAACGAACTTTCATATGAATATGATATAGTACAAGCATACCCTGAATGTGAATGATACACCCCAAATTTATCTTTTGAATGAAAAAAAGAGATCCTTATTTCCACACCTATTTGACATTCGATTATGTTTGTGAAAAACCAAATGAAAGAAAAGATATGATTCTGAGAATTATTCCTAGAATTTAGAACAAAGGATTGGATCACATTGTATCCAAATCCAACATTAAACAGAAAATTGTTATTGTTAAAGAGAATAATCTTTCGTTTCTGATGGGGGCGATCTGGGACGGAAGGATTCGAACCTCCGAGTAACGGGACCAAAACCCGTTGCCTTACCGCTTGGCCACGCCCCATTTCTATTTCTATTCGACACTAATAAACACTAATATTGGTATTGGTTATTTGTCAATCCCAACCCAATATACATATGGGATATATTGTTGATAGTATTCAACATATTTAAATAAAAAAAAATTCATTGATCATTACATAGAATTCAATTAAGATATTGTACGAAAGTATAATTCCCTGTATTCTCATCTGAGAATGGAAGGAAGGATTTTTGATTGGGGAGAGTTCGAAGAAAAAGAAGGATTTTTTACCTGCCTTTTTTTCATTTTTCCCTCATAAAAATAATTCAATCAAAATCCAATTTTCTAATCTATAAGAATGAAATGTTTGTTATGCTTAATATTTTTAGTTTAATCTGTATCTGTCTTAATTCTACTCTTTATTCGAGTAGTTTTTTCTTCGCCAAACTGCCCGAGGCTTATGCCTTTTTCAATCCAATCGTAGACATTATGCCTGTCATACCTCTATTCTTTTTTCTCTTAGCCTTTGTTTGGCAAGCTGCTGTAAGTTTTCGATAAAATCTTTAATACTCTGCTAAATTCATGATTTATTCTAAAAAAAATTCGAAAAATTGATAAGATCAGATCAGTCTTAAGTCTTACATTATGAACCCTCGATTCAAAAATCGAAATTCTTGTATATTGAATTGAATAACCGCGGCGATGAATTTGGATCGGCTTATTTCCTCGTTCTGACTTTACGGTAAACAAGGACTTTTATAAGGTCTCCCAATAATGGATATGGCAGGAAATTTTTGGTAATGAAGGAATCAAAATCTTATTACAAATAAATTCGTGAAAATGACTTTCTTTTCAAGAAAACATTTCATTTTTTTTTTTCATTTTTGGGATGTCATGTCAAAATAGTGTATGCGGTAAAAAAATAGGTAATCTATTTCCTTTTTCCAAAAAAATGATCTTGGAGATTGTGTAATGCTTACTCTCAAACTCTTCGTTTACACAGTAGTGATATTTTTTGTTTCTCTCTTCATCTTTGGATTCTTATCTAACGATCCAGGACGTAATCCTGGACGTGAGGAATAAAAAAAGATTTTGAGTTTTTCCTTACTTTTTTCTTATTTTTAATGTATGGAATACATTTACCTATGAAAAAATCAAGGGATCGAAATTTTTCGAATTTGAAAGTCTGAACTGAAGTGATCAGAGGGAGCGGAGAGAGAGGGATTCGAACCCTCGGTACGAATAACTCGTACAACGGATTAGCAATCTGTCGCTTTAGTCCACTCAGCCATCTCTCCCAATTCAAAATTGGAAATTTTTTTATGTGATACTAAAAACCCTCGTTATCGTTCTTTATTATAAGAATATAATAAAAGAACGATAACAATATATTCTAAAAAGATAATATATTAAATAAGATATCTACGAATTTGATCAATAATTGAATTTCGATAATGATTTGAAACAGATATAATAGATATAGAAAAAATACCTTACTTCTTTGATTTTGTAAGAAAGGCTCATTCATTCCCCCGGCCCGGTTAAGTACTGGCCGGGCCATTCCATTAACATTACTTTCTTTTGTTCTAATGAATCATTCATAGATCAAACGATTTAATTGTGTATGATTTAATATCAAATCAAAATTGTTATTGAAGCAGCAACAAGGGGAATTCCCATTCCTATAATGGAAGTGTCATTTCTTACTATTATTATATTAATAGTATGAGTATTTTTAACATTCTTATGAATATTTTTTTCTCAATTTACTTAATTACTTACTGAAAAAAAAAACGGAAAGAAAAAAATACATACCATACATAATATTAAATTCCAAAATATCAAATATTAAACACACATATTTATAATATAACTCATTTACTTGTTCAAGGGACAAGCTTTATTTGAACACTTGAGATCCAATTGACCCGAATTCATAAAATCTGACAGTTGAAAGAGAAGTTGAAAAAGAAATACAGAATTTCTCATTTTTATGGTCCAACTTCAATGACTCTTTCGAGCCGAGACTGTCGACTTCCAGCAAATGAAAAGTATAAATTTATTATGTTATTTAAATAAGCTTTCTTTTCTGCTCTTCGCCTATTTTTCAAGTCCCCAGCGGCACGAAGTGTCAACGCTAGAATTTTCATAATTATGATGCTATATTGATTGTGTCTCATTTCTTTGTTCGACAAATGGTCCATTGATATACAATAATGAATATGTAGCGGGTATAGTTTAGTGGTAAAAGTGTGATTCGTTTTATTAACCCCTTAAATGGTTAAGGGGTCCTTCGGTTTTCTTTTCGTATTCCGATCAAAAACTTTATTTCTTAAAAGGGTTTAATCCTTTACCCCTCAATAGCATATTTGAGGAAGAATATACATTCTCGCGATTTGCATTCAAAGGTCAATTCGAAATTAAATAAAAAAATGGGATTATGGAGTCGCGAAGCATAATTTTTTTTTGAATTGGATCAAATCTTCCAATTGAATGAGTATGAGTAAAGAATCTATGGATGAAGATACAAAAATTTATTTCCAATCGTAACTATATCTTCCGTTT